CATTGTAGGACGATTACCTGACTACAAAGGTTAAAAGTGTTAATCTATTCCGAAGAAACTACAGCTACGGACTAGGTATCCGTGTTAGGAACTGCCATACCTTACCCATATATATTTATTGATTCGCTCTCGTCCTTCCTTCTCTATCTGAGCCATACGCCTTGAAAAGCCCCAAAACCACACTTCATTACAAGAATGGTAATCGACTAAGCCAGCTTCCCGTTCTGCACCAATGCTTGAACAGGACCCCTGCCCTTTAGCAATATTTATCCAATCCTTTGAGATGGCCTACCCTTCTTCAGCTCAATCCGCTGCCGCTGCGGCTGGTTCCGAGAAAAGATATAATAGGAATTTTCCCTTACTCTTTGTGTGCTTTCCCACTAGTCTTTTTTATAATGAAATCTTTTTTCAGCAGCTCCCTTCGATCCGCGAAGTAGGCAAGCAGGAATCTCTCCCCTTTTCTGTTTATGGATAGAAAGAATATCTCCTTAGGAGAGTCTTTTATGAGTTGACTGTAACCCGAAGGCTTCTTTCAATCGATCTAGTAGGTAAGAAATAAGATCTTCGTATAGTTAATGAATTAAAGCGAAACCACTAGGTTAGATCTCGTCTGTGATCCCTGGGCTTGTTAATTGAGAGAGAAAGCCCTACTATCGATCGTGGCCTTCATTGAGTGCATTTTTGGCTCTTTGACATAGTAAGGCGGGAAGGCATGAGCAAGGCACTTACAAGGCCTTTCACAGCTCAAATCCATTAGCTAATCCCTTTTCTAGCAAAGTCCCAGCAGGCTACCTCATCGGGAAATCTAAATTCTTTCACCGAACCCAGGGGGGGCACGATGAATACATTGATTATCTGGGTCCGATCGTCGCTAGAGGCCCGTCGACTATAATACACTGTTCGAAATTGATTCGTTTCTGCCGAAACAAAACGGGATTGGCTATCTTAACCTTAGCAGTTTTGCGAGCAAACGTAGACGAATGCTTGCAAGACCAGCAAAGCCCTACTTATTAGGAGGGGACTCTTTGGCACCTTAGATAAATTCCTTTACCTAGGGGATCAAGTGGTAGTTGATCAATGAACTAAGATCTTTCGGTATAGGGCGAAGGTAAGGGCTTGGGCATGGCACGAGGGTTGTTAAGCTCACATCCGTTGTAAGACTTTGTAAGAAATGCTGGATTGTGCCCTCCGAGCAGAAGGTGTCCTCAGGGCTTAGTTGGGTTTGAGTAGAAATCCTGATTACGTCGAGTGGAGAGGCCTTAGTGTTCAACGCACCACGTCCATCCTTATGGAATCCATCTGGACAGCTTACCCTTAAACTTTTGACAACCCCAGAGAAGAGAACTTCGAGGATACGCGGTAGACATGCTTTTCCCAATAATCTTCAAACTTTTTGCTTATGTAATGGGGGAGGTACCAGCTGATGTCTTTGAAGACATTCAGAAGGACGTTCGAGATATGGAGGGGTGCTTTGGGTTTGATCTGAGATGGGTTCATGCCAGGCTGGGTGCAGTGGCCAAGGCAAGATTTGATACCCATCATCTCGAGGAGTACGCCCAGACTTCAGCAGCGCTCGAGAAAGCTACAAGTGCATTGGCTCAACTTGAAGGAGAGTTGTCTCGGCGTAGTGAAACTGCTTCTGCCCATTTGGTGAACAACTCTGTTGCTACTAAAATGAAACATTTTCCCCTCGAGGGAGTGGTTATTTTCCCGATGAAATCGAGGGCACAAGTTTGAAATGGGTAGGGAGTTCCACGGCTGGAGCATGTATGAGGTTGCCATGTAGTTGACAAACCTTGCACCTCTTAACAAATGTTGCTGAATCTATCTCCATAGTTGGCCAATAGTACCCCAGGGTCATCAGGTGATCATATATCTTTGCGCCGCCAATATGTCCTGGGGCGTGGGCTTCCTCGAGAACCTGCTGCACATCCTCTCGAGGGATGGAGAGGATGGCCATTATAGCCCTTCCCGTAAAGTTATCCTTGCTTAGCAAAGAAGCAAAATGCCCTTTTCTTTATTCCAACTACATCTTTTGTTTCAGAGGGGAGGATTTTGTGATCCAGAAAAGAAAGACAATCAATATAGGGCTTTCTCCAGTCTTCATAATATAATGCTCTAAGGCACATTCTGCTGTACATGGGTAGAATTGACATTGGAGGCAAGTTTTCTTAAATTTGTTGGCTTCCTCCAATACTGCAGCTGAGAGTTCTGCTCTGATGGAGGTGCATATTCATATTCTCCACTCGGGAAATGGGCAAGCAAATCAACTAAGGCTTTACTTTTAATTGCGTTGGGAGTTACACATTTCATGTCATAGCCTGCTAGAGTGAGGAACCGCCGAGCAGCTCTCCCTATGAGTATAGTATAGCTCGAGACATTAAGTGTTTGATTGGGTCACATCTTGTCACAATATGAACTGTGAAGGACATGAAGTAGTGACGCAACTTCTGAGTAACAAAGACTAATGTGAGGCAGTGCCCTTCCACAACTGAGTACCTTGTCCCCGGACCTGTGATCACTCGGCTCAAGTAGTATACTGGGCATTCCTTCCTATCGCAATGCCCCACGAGAAGTAGAAGTGAGATAAAGCTGCAAGGGATTGGCTGAATATTGATCCAGTTTAGGCAGCTTTCAGTCTCTATAAACTTGATGGAATATCTCTTACACAAGGAAAAAGACTTGCATCAATCAATGGCATGAAGGAGTTGAATCAGGAACAGAAAGACTTTCAAAGCCAAAGCAAAGGCATTCATTTAGCAGGAGTTTACGCTGCAAAGACGATTCGTGCTAGCTCTTCTCTTCTTTAACTAGTTACATGAATAGCCTATTGGGCTAGTTTACTAAGCTTTCAGTCTACATAAACTTCATTCAATATTGATTACACTCCTTCTCCTACTGCTTCTCCTTATACCCACTAATGTTATTCTTCGTCCTACCTTGACTATTGGGAAATTTCCATTCGAGAAAGAGATGTACGAATAAAGGAGCGAAGCTGACTCGACCGGACGGTAGAGGTTGTTTAAGAATCGAGATAGGCACCGTGAAAGAAAGAACTTCGCTAGCTTACCCCACGTAGCAGTCCTAGTAAATACCTGTGCTTTATAGAATAGGGCCTTTTAGGATATGATTACAATGCTTCAGTTGTCATTGATCAAGAAGGAAATCAAAAAGGAAGTCGATTTTTTGGTGCGATTGCCGGGGAATTGAGACAGTTTAATTTGACTAAAAGACTTTCATTAGCTCCTTAGGTATTATAAGATGAGACCATGAATCGAACCAGATCGAAACATTCAGCTGTCGACGGACACACTTTGCCGGAACGGCGACCGCAAACGAAGGATAGCCAGGCCCCGGTTCCCAGGGTTAGGGTATTCCCTATTATGTTATGAGCCTACTCAGATCAGAACTAGTTTATTCTCTTTCGCCTATCGACCTCAGTCTTGTTTTTTGCTAGCTTTAGTCTAGAACTATACTCTCTCATTAAACGTCGAATATCCCTATGATGCTAGCCAGTGAAAAAGGAATGAGTCTACTTCTTTCTTTGCTGGCTTGACTCCAGAACTAGTAGAGGAAGGAAGCGATGATCGGTCTATCCCATTAAGCGTAATCCCGCTAGCCAATGAAAGGACTACTCTTCTTGGACTGTGAGCGACGACACCAGATCAGAGCTAAGTGAGAGACGATAAATGCGATTAAACTGCTTTATAACTGCTCGATTTATAAGTCTTGCCTAAGTCCTAGACTTGAATGAAGCAGCCTGGCTGAAAGTCGTATTTGCTTTTGCTTTTCTTCTCTTGTTCTCTTTTCTTAGTTAGGCCCAAGAAAGTACAAGATATATTTGACTAATATACTAAGATGATAGCTAGAGACTAGAGATGAGAGTGCAGGATCTAGATTTGTAACAAATATTCGACTTTGCTTATGCAAATTGTTATGTACCAAAACCAAAGAATCTCGTCGATGGGATACAAAAAAAGAGGATCCTACTTCGCTCATGCACCGTCTTTTAACCCTCCTACCGCTGGTAAAGCTAGCAGTCTAATAAAATTTCTGCATGTTAAGACAGCACACTAGTACATTTTCATTGACCACTGAGACCAACCCCCAAGCCCGGTCTTTGAACTAATAAAGATGGCATAGTAGAAAACTTCAGACTGACTATCATCGTGAAGTCCACCCAAGAGAGTTCCCCGGCTTCTCGTGATGAGCGCAGCGCAGCAAACGGTGTTTGCGCCAGAGGAGGGTGGTGAGAACCGTTGAGCCATTGGCTTGCTGAGCTTTTCTGATTTGGGTTTCTCACCCACATCACCGAGAGGAGGGCTTTTTTCGTTATAGAAAAGAAAGGTCAATGAAAGGATTCAGTAATGACGCCATGCATCACCATTGAGTGCTGTGATGAAGAGAAAAAAAACCGAAAAAAGTTCCCCACATTGGGAGAGAAAAGAGAAGACTGCGGTCAATGATCAATTGTGCACATCCTTTTTGGATGGTCGGCTTAGAGTGAAAGCATACGAACATAGACTTTGTGACTGACTTCGCCGTATAAGCATATTTTCACTGAAAGTCAGTCATTAGGGCTGCTTTTGCCCATGCCATGAATGAGAGTGAGTCCAGTCCATCTTCCTTCCTTTCAATGCTGTGTCCTCTACATTCGCTTCGTCCTCCGCTTTTGACTCCTCTACTGCGCAAAGATTTTGATCCCCCGTTTAGTGAGTCGTGAAAGCACCTACCTTATGTTTGGACGTATTGGTTTCAGTGAAAAGCCAAATAGAGAGTTTTGCGTGTGCCTGCTTTAGTAAGAGTAAGGAAAAAGCTTGAAAAGCGTACTTGCTTTAACAACGGAAAGAGGTTCCTTCAGCGGTTCAGCTTTAGGTCTCGGTTCAGGTGCTTTTCATGATTGTGGTGTTTGATTGGGCACGGGCGTTCCTGTCCTTACTTAGAGGTCAAGTTGCCACCTGTCTATCGAAGGGGGATTTCCCAGCCTATCTCGGTATATGTTACCGAAAGAAGGAAGAAGAATCTAATGATTTCCCTAATTCTGTGAGAAAGAAAAACCAGTTTGTTAGAGCTGGGGCAGAGAAGCAATCAACAGAATGGGTCCCTGTTGTTCACAAGTGAAGGCACTGAACGGATCAAGATCTCGTAAATTCATTGTCTTTCTTGATTCAAATCAGAAAGAACTTCTTTCGCTATTGAAGCCATGCCTGAGCTGTCAGCTTATTAGCATCCCTCTTCTGCGTTAGGAATTGTCCGAAAAGGTTCGATTGAATCCCATGCTTTCATGGTCCCTATCTCTGCCCCGGCACTGGCCGACACGTAGGTCTATTCCGCGCTTTCCTAGGTGCGCATCTCCATCTACTAAAAGTAGGGGTGGTTGCCATAGATAGATTGGGTCATTCGTAACCAGAGCAATAACCGATGCTACAGCATAAACTAAAGCTATACGTGGCGGCCCCTAAAGGCGTAACTGACAGGTTCTGTTTTATCTGCCCATCCGAGTCATCCCGTACTCCAAAAAAGCAGAGGTGAGGTCCGGAGAGTGGGACGGATCTACCTGGCCAAGGTGCCAATGTCAAGTGGTTATCCGAAGTCTTGGAATATGCTCTACCTACGGTACCTAACTAGTCTTTCTTTTCGGTAAGTAAGAATACATTGACCGATGGAGGAGAACCCCCGAAGTAAACATAAATGAAGGGGCATACCCCACCCCAGGCAACCAAACAAAGAACTCAAGACACTCCCCGAGCTCTAAAATAAAGAAACTAACCTATGGAAAAAATTCTTGAAATTAGATTACGATTACAAAGGCTAAAAATAATCCAAGTTTCTACGTAATCAAAAAGAGCCTAAGGATTAACCGAAACTAAGCACATACTAAGCCCAATAAGACACATTGGCCTAGATATACATGAGGCCAACTGAAAAAGAGGTATACACATCAAATAAACTAGGATGAAACATAGGATTCGGTGGATGATTCGGCATCCTTTATGAATTGCGTATATAACGGTAGCCCTTCCTAAATAGTTTTTGTTTTTGAGTAGGCTAGGAAAGTGCCGAAGAAATGATAGAGCGAAATGGGTTGGTTGCCCAAAGGGCTATCTTCTCTGATCATGGGGGGATAGCACAAGGGCTTAAGGCATTGGTTTGCTAAATCTACATACAAGAAGATTGCATCATGGGTTCGAATCCCATTTCTTCCAGTCTTTTCCTACTGAACACTTTCCTGCGCAAGCAAGATAGGGTACTAGAAAGATCATACGAAGGCTATGTTCTTTTTTTAGATCTAGCCTGAATGACTCCTAAACTAAAGGTTTTCATTATATCTAAAGTGTGCAGTGAGGGATCTTTATATTATAGGTAGCCAGTCTTTACTTCACTCGACCCAAGCAATGCCCAAAGAGTCCTATGCCTTTCTTGGTCGGACCAAGCCAACTGGCGATTTCCGACAAGTCTTTCCTAATTTTTAGAGCAAGAAGCGGAACTACAGGGATGAAATGAAAAGTGTTTCTTACGATTACGCCCAACAGCCCACTTGAGCAATTTTCCATTCTCCCATTGATTCCTATGAAGATAGGAAACTTGTATTTCTCATTCACAAATTCATCTTTGTTTATGCTGCTAACTCTCAGTTTAGTCCTACTTCTGATTCATTTTGTTACTAAAAAAGGAGGAGGAAACTTAGTACCAAATGCTTGGCAATCCTTGGTAGAGCTTATTTATGATTTCGTGCTGAACCTGGTAAATGAACAAATAGGTGGTCTTTCCGGAAATGTTAAACAAAAGTTTTTCCCTTGCATCTTGGTCACTTTTACTTTTTTGTTATTTTGTAATCTTCAGGGTATGATACCTTATAGCTTCACAGTTACAAGTCATTTTCTCATTACTTTAGGTCTCTCATTTTCTCTTTTTATTGGCATTACTATAGTGGGATTTCAAAGAAATGGGCTTCATTTTTTAAGCTTCTTATTACCCGCAGGAGTCCCACTGCCGTTAGCACCCTTTTTAGTACTCCTTGAGCTAATTTCTTATTGTTTTCGCGCATTAAGCTTAGGAATACGTTTATTTGCTAATATGATGGCCGGTCATAGTTTAGTAAAGATTTTAAGTGGGTTCGCTTGGACTATGCTATGTATGAATGATATTTTGTATTTTATAGGGGATCTTGGTCCTTTATTTATAGTTCTTGCATTAACTGGTCTGGAATTAGGTGTAGCTATATTACAAGCTTATGTTTTTACGATCTTAATCTGTATTTACTTGAATGATGCTATAAATCTCCATTAAAGTGGTTATTTATTTATAATTGAACAAAAGCGAGGAGGCGAAGCCGCTTTACCGAATTGTAGAGGTGAAGGAAAGGGAAGACCTCGATAAGGAAGAAGAACAAGAGCTACATCGGCAGGACTCTCTGCAAGTGGAAGGTCGCATAGGGGCTCTCGGGAAGCTCTTTCCTTTATACCAGAAGGAAGATGGTCGAGGAGATCAGTAGCTAGAAAGCTCCTTTGGGAGAGCAAGGTAGCAAAAAGTATATTACAAAGTACATCACTATTAAGTCGACTACAGTAGTATCATGAGCATCTAACTACATCCCCAAGCTTCAAGAGGAACCAAGGAGAAGAATACTCTGTAGTAGCAGCAGCAGTGGCCGAGCATCAGTCATCAAGTGAATCAGTAGATGCCCGCGCACGTGAGCAGCAATCACTCCATTGCAGCAAGACAAAAGTAGCATATGTCACATGGTAGATCATATCCAAGCAGAGGTGCACAAGAACGAGCCATTACGCACCAAAGACTTGCTTGCGGTTGTCAAGGGAAAAGCTCCAGGAAAGCAAGCTATAATTGAAAAATGTCCCAAAATCAGTCCTCGCGGGCTAGGCAGTAAAGCAGGCGGATCAGAGCTTCAGTCTGAATACGGTCTTTCGGAAAGGCTTTGAGTTGATTCAAGTCAAGCAAAGCAAATAGGTTAGCAAGAAGTCGAGCAATCAAAGGCCAGGGCCAAGGACTGGGTGAGGCGGGGGTAGGAGAAAACTTCTTCTTATTAAAGTGGAAGTGGCTCCTCTTATATTAGAAGGGTAAGGACTTGAATATGATTCCGACAGTTAAGGAGAAAGGGGTAGTTGCAGTTTCAACTCGAAAGAATGTATTTCGCCCTACAAACTAAGTAAAGGGGGGACTCACTTCGATTACAGGAAGGGAAAGGCGTAAGGAAGCTGCTGAATGATAGCTAGATAGCCCTATTGCGTAGGGGGGAGGGGAGCTTGACGAAGATCTCTAATTCATTTACGGGAACGAATCAATAAAGAAGATCGAAGCCTTAGCCGATAGGGCCGAAGTCAGCAATGAGGGAGTGAGGGTCAGTAAAGTCAGGAAAGCATAGATAGATTCGACCGTTAAGAAGAGGGAAAGCCTTACTCAAGTGAAGAAGATTTGGCTCAATAAAGATAGGAAAGCTTTAGCTTGGCTCGATATAGAGCGAGGAAAGTTTTGAGAAGGGAGGAAAATTTCTTTTTCTTACTGATTCCCCTTTCTTTTATTGAGCTCCATGCCCATTATTCATTAAGCAACGGAAACCTCTTATCGCACAACCAGCAATCAAACATGTCTTATACGGCCTAGATTCCTTAGTCACAAACCGCCGGAAATCAATCTTTTGGGGAATGCCCTATAGATCATCAAAGAATAGGTTTTGCTTTAGGGAGAGAAGCTGTTTCGTTGGATCAAGAATTCAATTCCGAAACAGGTGGAGTAGCCTTCGGTAGGGGGAAGTCGCTTGCCTCCATATTTATATAACTCTCTTGCTCTGGTTATCCATTTTCTAGGTCGATTGCGAAGAAGATGTTTTTGAAGAAGCGAGGGATTCAACAGCTTCAAAAGAAGCAACAGAAAAGGGGTTGCAGAAAGAAATCGTTTACACAAAAGGTCAGCTAAAGCCGAAGAAGCTACAGTTGGAGCCGGAGGCTAAGAATACGAAACGAGTACTGTAAGAGAGAGGAGTTACCTTCCGAATAAGAGTACCTACTACTGCCCACCAGCTTCCGCTTTTAATCCCTATTATATTGCTTGGTGGACTCCCTTCCTGTTACTCCCCCGCCACCTCCCTATAAATCCAACCACGTGCTGCTCTCCGACAGCCGCTCCCGCCGCTAAAGACATTGTTGCTGCTCCAGCACTACCTATTCATGAATGTATCACCTTCTCTAACATATAATTGAGACTGCCCTCACGTGTAGCTCTCTCTACCATTGATTGTCCTTCTTTACTCCGAACATGCGCTATTAGATAGAGATCCTATTTGTTAGTTGGAGTCGATGGCGCCACGGAATATGTCTCACTCCATCCGTCCCATCATACCCGGAATCAATCCTTCAATCAATTCCCATCCTGAATTCCCTTTTTCTTTTTCCTCCAACACCTAAATCGCTGGCACTTTAGATCTATCCTAAAAGAAAGAATTGACTTACCTTGCTGCTTTGATTGGGACTTTGCTTCTCTAAAGATATTTTCCCGGGGGGAATACCTAAAGAGAAAGTTTAGAGTTCTTACTTCGTTGCTTCACTCTCCTAGGAAGGACTTTCCCTCTCTTCTTTGCAACAAGTTTCGGAACCTAAGTCAGAGAGATGAGATCTCATTGCTAGTCTTCTTAGATTAGATAGTATGGACCTGCTTGTGCCAATAGCAAAACCAGATCGTTGCCTTTCTCAATGCATGTTTTTCTTACTTTCATTTCTATTGTAAACTGTTGTCAACGGCTCGCTCAAAGGAAAATCTAACAAGCCAATGTTTGCGTTCGGGCGAGTGCATAGCCATCGATCTCGAGTGATCCCAGTCTATGATCTAGAGTCCCTAAGAAATTACTGTAAGATGTGAATGATGCTTTTTCTTTTTTACTTTCTTTCGCTTGCTAAAATCGATAAAAGGGCTTTTCTTGCGGTTCAAGATCACGCTGAACAGCAAAGGAATCACAGCAATCAAGCTCGCTTCTTTTTGAGTTATCCAATTAATTGAACCAAGCTGGACAAAAGCAAAGAGCTAGTATGAGTCTCCTGCTCTTAAAAGGTGTGGATTAGCTGCTCCGACCTTGAATCGTATCTCGGCCTGTTAACGATGCTAGTAACTCAAATCTAGGACTAGGAAGAAGAGCCAGGAAGAGACCTCTTTCTTGTTCTGTTGTTCGAGGAATTGCTTCAAGGGAAGAAAAGGAAGCTGGGAAGCTAGCTATTGAGTTTCCAACTTTTGGGCGGATAGCATTAATAAGATTAAGTTAGACCGATTCTTCGAATTAGGAATTCGAGACATTGATTATAGCGACTTCTGATAGCAATTCACTAGTGCCAAAGAGCGGGTATCGAGAATCAATAGGGGAACAGCTAGAAAAGGGAAGAAATCCGCCTATACTGGAGGGTTCTGCGTTCGAGTTCATCTCGGTTCTTGTTTGAGATTCTAGTAGCGACAGCTGTACTTTCCATTCCAGATTTCCTATCCAATGAACGACTGACGGTTCTTTGATGCTGTCTTAGTAACAGAAAACTCGCTTTCCGGCAGCCTTCCATCCCGGCTAAGAAACCCCTCGAAGAGTGGCTGAGACTAGTCCTACCTGTTCTTCGGTCGAGTTACATAAAGTCAACCCCCGATTGTCGATAATGACATGTGAGAAATGCGGTGATATCCGCTGCCAGCGCCCCATTGATTTCCATCCCGATGTACATCTTTTCTTGTTTTTTCAACCGCATAGAGGTTGGGGAGTTGCTCCTGCCAAACAAGAAGGAAAAAGCGAAATCAACTGCACTTTACTTTTTCGGATAGGTTTTCCTCTATAACTCTACCGGATGCTTGTACCGATCGTGCGAAAGTACCAAGCTAATATTGATAGGTCGCTAAGGAGAAACCCCTCAAAACCCCAACAAAGCGGACCAAAGGCCAAATCGGGAGAGAAGTTCCAACTAGTAATCATCTCATTTCCTATCGGCATTGTCAGAAGCTCAGTTCCTTTTCATCACAGGACAAGATCCGAGCAGAATCAGAGGACAATCGAACAGCTACAAGCTAAGATGAAGAGTCTAAGTGACGAGCCCATCTCTCTACCTCCTGTAAGGCCTCGACGCTCACCCACCACACCCCATAACACGACAAAGTCATTGCCACCACAAATAAAAAAAGTTGCCAATCCTCCCTTGCACGACCCCAGAGAGTCTTTAACAGCCCAAAAAAGAAATCCAAGAAGTCGTCTTTCATTTTGTTTGCGTCATTCTTTGTCTGCTCCCCCCAAAAAAAGACATTCTTGCTCGTCTTCCCCGGTCTTTCGACAACGGGTTCAAAACACTCTTTCTAGCAGACTCGTCAGCGGCTGACTCTTCCTTCTTATTGCATGAATCCCAAACCCGCCATTTTCTTCTTCTTTTTTTTTTTCTTTTTGTCTGTCTGTGTGATCTAGTCATGCAGTGGTAAAGGAGAGCGTCAAAGTTGCCCGAAAATGGGAATGGTAGTGAAATCCGTTGTCAATGGATTCTGTGATCGAATGTCCTTGTTTAGGAGTGAATGAGCTAGAAAAGAAATCTAGCCTTACTTGCGGGGCCGGTTAAAGCAATTCCCCTTATCTGATTAGATCTTAACTGATAACTAAAGATTTCCTTTATTTATATTTAATGTAATGCAGCAGCCATCTATTCTGGTGTGCAGAGCTAGACAGAAGGTTTCTTAAGACATCGCTTTCATACTCCACTCTCTAGTTCACTGATTGATCCTTCCGCTTCTGTAAGAGAGGCTAAAAGGTGTGAACGAAGAAAGCTTCTTTTGGCTTTTAGGCAAGGCGTCACACCCACTTCTTCTTTCTCCCGTCAAAAGAAAGCAGCCGCCCGATAGCGACTTCTTATCGTTATGTTCTTCCTCCTTCTTCTTGTCATCCCGTGGTCCATGAGATAGCACAGCTTTAGGTGTTATAGGATTCACCAGCGGAGTGCTTGGGCTTTTTTATGAAAAATGGCCACTGCCTTCTGTGTTAAGACTGAATTTTATTCCGCGAAAGCTTCTTCTCCAGATTCCACAAGAAAGGGTTCGGATCATTAGGCTTTGCCCAACCTCCCCTCAGGGATCGCGGAGTCAGGTAGATCAACTACTTGTACATATCTTCTGGCAAAAGAATATCCCCTCACTCCAACTCATACCCATCCCGAGGTCTTAGCCGAGACTTGGCTTTACGCCCTTTGGTCTTTCTTTTCTCATTTTAGTAAAAAAAGAGGCCTCCGGGCAAGGCTATCTTTCCTTTAAATGATTGAAATGCATTCCTCTCTCTTGTTTTCAGCGAACGGATAAAGCCCAGGATGGGAAGTCGCATCTCTTTCGGAGTTGAATCGGGAATCCTACTCTAAATAATAATCTAATCACGGGCTCTCAGGTGGCAAAGGTCTTCCTTACCTGACCAGTCATCCATGCAGCTCCTAACAGAAAAGGTAGTCTACTTGACTCTGAAAAAAAGAAGGCTTGGCTTACTCTTTCAACCAACAGCTAAGGCCGATAGAAGGCCTTAAACCCAAGTTCTAACACCAGAGCTACAGGTCCGGTCTGAGGGTAGTTAAAACGGATAAAAGAACCGATTAAGTCTGTGTTCAGTGATTCCCCCCCTAAGGGTATGAGTTCACTCAGCTTCACCTACTAAAAAGAAGAAAGGATAGAAATGACTCTTTCAAGCAATAGCTAAGTGGAAATATATCCTTTTTCTAATCCAGTTACATTGCTCCAGCACGGGTTCCCTAGCAGGGGGTAAGCAAGTCTATCTGGATGTTCCCTCCGGGGAAGAGCTTGAAGAGGGGTCATTTCCTAGTCTTATCTATTTGTTCAGGTTGAGAAATCACTGGTTCAGAAATTACTACGGTGATAAGAGAAACTGAATACCGGTATGCTCTGGAGCCCGTTACCACTACCCCAAACTAGAGAAATGTTGCACTAACGGCACAGAGAGGTTGTTTTCAAGACAAGACTTGGAGTTATGGTTAACTTGCTTGGTGGGCGTTGGACGAGCGCCCTGCGATAGCTTGTCTGTAGGGGGGTGACTCCCTACATTCGGGAAATACCTGTGAAGCAAGCATTTTTCCCATACCAGAGGGGTTCAGATAAGACGGCTATGTTATTGAGGGTCACCCGTGAAACGGTGTTAAATTAGGCCTGCATGCCGCTAGTATGGTCACCAACCCTCGGGGGATTATCAACCGATCTTCCCCCACGCTGTGAAGCGAGGCTGGCTCCATACCCTTTTGTCGATTTGCGCTCATCTAGGTCACCCCCCAATCAGTATCACTCTAACCTACTAGGCGCAAATCCTTACCCTGATAACATAGCATGTAATCTGCTGTTCCTTTCAGGTACCTCAATATCCTACCATCTTCCAGCAGGTCCTGGGTTCGTCTGAAAACAGCTGAAAGCCCAAGAGCCTAAGAAATGGCCGTGTACACATCATAGCATACATCAGGCTTCTGACTGTGCTGGAATAGGGAACTCTTGACATCTTCTCTCTTTCTTCTGGGGTCTTAGGACCCATATCAAGGCTTAGGCCCACATTCTTTTCCACAGGAGTCTCTATAGGTTTACAATTGCGTATTTAGTATCGTTCAAGCATCTTCTTGATGTAAGTCTCTTGAGACAAACTAAGAAGTCTCTTAGATCGATCTCTGACGATCTTGACACCAAGCACATAGCTAGCCTCACCCATGTCCTTCATCTCAAAGTTGGAGGACAACTACTGATTAGTGGAATTTTTCAATTCCTTGTCATTTCCAGCCAGTAGTATGTCGTCAACATACAAAGAAAGGATCACGAAACTACCTTTTTACCCTTTCACATAAACACAATAGGCCTCCTCCACCATCGTAAACCCATCTGCTAAGATGGCTCGATGAAATCTAAGGTACCATTGCCTGGACGCCCGCTTTAAGCCATAGATTTATCCTTTGAGCTTGCATACTTTGCGCTCCTGTCCATCAGAACCACAAAGCCGACGGGTTGGTCCATATAGATCTCTTCATCAAGATCCCCATTAAGAAATGAAGTTTGAACATTTGGTAGAGCTCTAGATCCATATGTGCGAGAATGGCTAGAATGAGCCTAATCGAGACGAGTCTAAGAACTGGAGGGAATGTATCCTCATAATCGATTCCCTCCTTTAAAGCCCTTAGCCACAAGGCGAGCCTTATACCTTTCAATAGATCCGTCCACCTTGCGTTTAATCTTAAGAACCCATTTCTTACTGATTGTCTGAGGTTCTGGCGGAAGGTCAATCAAGTCCCAGACTTTCTTTTCTTTCATCGACTCCATCTCGTCCTGCATTGCTTGAATCCACTCCCTAGCAGCAGGCCTTGCGAGAGCCTCTTAAACAGTCTTCGGCTCCTCTTCATCTACCGGAGCTAGCATGAAGGCCTCTCCCTCAATCTCAAATCGACGACGAGGGATTCTACCACGCTCACTTTTACGTAGCTTAACTTCTTCTTGATCCTGCTCCATTGGAGTTGGTTCATTCAGTGTGTCGCTCCCACTTGCCCCAGGAGGCTGAGGAATGACTTCCTCTTCCTCAACTGGTTGATTAGGTGCTCCAAGATCTGGATCTTCGATTTCATAAAACTGGAAGTCTTTAGTAACCTCGCCTCTGCTAGCAAAATCCTCCTTTAAGAAGGTGACATCTCCTGACTAAATTTCTCTCACACTTCCGTCAGCTTCTTCACCAATGAACACATATAGCCCTTGGAATGCTCAGGATCTTTTATAAAGAAAAACTTTTTCCTCCTTGACCTAACTTCCCATGCTTATGAGAAGGAGTGTGAACGTAAGCTTAAGCTGCCGAAACCTATGGTCGTTGATTAACCAAATCCGCCTTTTCCCCGGCCCACAACTCATAAGGGGTGGAAGGTACAGATTTGGAGGGCACACGGTACTTAAAGTTGCCGGTATATTATGAAAAAAAAAGTAAAATTTCCATTATTTGGATCCCTAATTCTTGCCCTATCACTATATTTTCCCTTTCAGCACCCAAAAGATCCCTCCTAACTAACCTAAAGTCAAGTGAAAGAAGCCCGCATACCCACTCTTCTTTTTGAGTTGTTTCTTTTATTTTACCCATGCCTGCCTCTAGAGATTTTGAAGAATAAAGCAAAAAGAACATCTATTCCAAAAGGAATTTAAAAAGGGGGGGAATAATCCGACTGGCAAGCAGAAGAGCCAGAGGAAGAGCTACTTATAGCTACTAAAAACATCTCTACCTTGCTTCCTAGAGCCTATCACCGCAGGTTATGAAATAATTCAAGGGGTTAGCTGCAGTTTCTCCTAGCTTCCTAGTTCTAAAGTAAGCTACGACAGGGAATAGAGGGATGGTCTTGTTAGAAGGCTAGTAGTCACTCCAACATGGGATCTTCCCCGCTTCTTCCTGCCATTAGCTAACTCAAAAGCAAGAGAGACAGCTTGATCGGACCTCTCTCGTTGCTGACTTCCTTCATTCATGCTGGTTACAAAGACAAGGAGACTCATTAGAAGGAATCTGGCCCTTAGCTTTAGAGCCTTGCCCATTCCCTGCCATCAACCACCCGTTCCCTTCTATTAACCGCTCAAGAACAAGAATCAAACAGCCAAACTGCCTTGCTTCATTGCTGAACTTCCTTGTCCTCTTTGTGAAAGAGAGGGATTAATAGAAGGAAATAAGAGACGCGTCTCAGGTCTCTCGAGCGAACCTCCTTGTTACATCCGGTCCGCTCCAATCGCTCGCTTGGACCATTACCATTGTCAAAAACAGCAACAACCGATTCGTCACAACTGCTATACACCGAAGGGTAGTTTTCTTCTCCTTCTTTCTCCTACATTTTTGGTTCTCCCGATCTTTTTCTGATCCAAGTAGATGTTCCCTGAAATGTAAGCTCTTTCGAAAGCAAGGCTAGGAATGGGATCGATCGGAGAGACTGATTTGATCTTTTACCTTATTATAGTAATTCAGTGCTACCGAATCGCCTTCTAGACAAGGATAGTGAAATAGGATCCATCGCCTTGGAATAGGATCAAAGAGGATAGAGTGAGTGGAATATGTAGGCGGTGGTAAACTCCTCTTTTCGGTAGTAGAAGGGAAGCTCGTCCTCTTATTGTTTGTGTTTGTCCGCCACGACTGCTCAACCAACTGCTAAATCATGGGTTCGAATCCCTCTCCATCCGCGAAGTCATAAGTTCTCTCTTGCGTTATCTATAGATAAGAACGAATCGGATCGACTCGACTGAGATGATAGATGGAATGGGTAGCTTGTCTTATGATGTAGACGGAGGTTCTTGTGTTATGATTTAGTTAGGACTTTGTCTCCCTTTCGTTATCTTCCGCTCGCCTTTACAAGGTTTCCTACTCACTCTATTGGGTGTCCTAATTATTTGTATTCCGCTGATAGTCTCGGGATGCAGCTTACCTTCCTTCCTGTGTTGGTAGTTTAGTAAGGACTTCTTTCAGGTTAGTTTAGATAAAGACAGATAAGAATAGCTGAGGTAGGAGTTCTTTTTGTTCCGGGTAAGAGCTAAGGATAGATAGAGGAATTAGGTTAAGGATGGTATCTTAACTTCGCTTACTGCGCTGTTAGTTCTAACAGGCCTTCTAGTTTTCCCTTGCTATTATGAGTTTGCTTTCTTTCTGTTGAGCTAGGACCCTAACTTCAGATAGGACTTCCTCCTCCCAAGCGGCTTACAACTAATCTCCTTCCAGTTGAAAGAAAGGACTAGCATAGCTGGATGGGATGGGCAATAAGCACCAAAAAATGAGTTACGTCAGGATTGGATTAAGAAAGAACCGGTAGTAAGGTAAGCTGGGAAACTGCCGTTAATGGCTTTCGTTGCTCGTACTGGGAATGCTGTCTTTAGTCGGTTACCTGCCAGCCACTGCTTTTTTGTGCGACGGCTGGAGGGCTCGGTCATTCGGTCTGCTACTATCTATCTATAAAGGAAGCGGTGCACTTCAATCTAAATAGGGTGGTATGGGCGAGAAAGAGAAAGAGAAGATCTAGACAAAAGACCTACTCGATGGAATTAGCCAATGTGTGCTCCTAAAGTTAGAAAACGTCCCGGCAAGAGCTGTCAGAATTCATCCCTGAAGGTAAATTACCCTTTCTCTTGTGCCTGCATTCGCTATTCCTATTCCGCGAATTTTATGCCAAAAAGGTGCTTCAGCTACGCTTTGGAATTGAGCTACCCAAGCAGACCAGCCCTTCCCGAGAAGAGCCAAAAGCGAAGGAGTTTCAGTAAGTAAGAATAAGATTAATGATTTGTGAAACATACTATTGACAACATTAATCCGCCTAGCAAGAAAGAAGACTCTAGTCTCATCTCTTAATTACTTGATCAAGACGGTGCAATCGATTGAAGACAGGGCACTTAATGTCTAGATTGAGATCGAGATTAAGCTCCAAGTCATGTAGGTTCACGAGAAGGACGTTTGTTTTCTACCGAGGAGTTCGGTTGCGGAGAAAGATTTCTCTCAATCGCTGGCTGTTGGACAAGGAAAGGCAAGAGCGAGCAGCCACACATGAACCGCGATAAACGATGTCATGATAGGCTTTCAATAACCATCTTTCCCGACGTTGGTAATCAAATCCTTCTTTCAGTCTCACGGGCTAACACTCGATCAAGTACGCGTGCCACACCATTGACACTTGATTATAGCGAAACCTTGTGAATGGGTTTTCGTACACCACGTTGAGAAAGACCAACTTCCCTCTAGTCTGATGGATCGCTTTCTCTTGCGAGACTATCCCTTACTTTTTGTCAGAACGGAGTCTTCTTTCACGGTGGTTTCTTCTTCTTTGTCGTAGTTTTCTTGTCAGTCTTGGGTTTCTTCTTAGGTTGATTGCCAGTCTTAGGTTTCTTCTTGTCTGTCTTAGGTATCTCGTCTATAGTAGGGTTAGTGACCTCTGTAGGTTCTTCTTTCATCTCTTTCTTCATGTCCATCAAAGGACCTCGAGAAGCCATGCTCTTTTCCTTCTCTCTTTCCTTCTGAGATAATTTTTCATAGAGATTCTTAAAATGTGTTACATCAGCCTTTAGCAACATGACTAGTTTTTTGCTAATGTTATCTAGTCTAGACAGGTCTATGACATCAATTGGCTCTGTATCAACCCAGCCCCCTCCGTGAAAGACTGGTATCCTCTTTGCCTTCTGATTAATCCCAACCTGGACTGATTTGTCTTTCTTGAAGATGTTAAGTGTGGACCACTCAATCCGGAAGTTGGCTTCCACCTCTACTTGTTGCTTACGAGCAGGGTCAGCGTACTGTGACTGAAACCATTCGGGAGTGATTTTATCTTTCGCAACCCCTTTGTACTTGACTATCTCCTTTCCTTTCTCATTCTTGTAGTAATAGGACTTAGGAGCTAAAAAGTATCCCTGAGCTATTCTGTCCTCTAGCTTAAACATACCTAAGATAGAAGATGAAATCATTTCTTCAGGTAGTTGCTTACCTAGCACAACAGAGTCTGTGTCCGTGTAGTAACAGTCTTCTCTTGAGGTGTAGGGGTACATATAGATCCTAGCGTAGGCAGTGATTGCAGCTGCAAGTTGGACTGCTGAGTTCTTCGGTGGATCCCAATGATCTGTCTCGGTATTGCTATGGTAGGAAACGATATACTTGGAATCGTTAAGCTGATCACTTAATATCAAAACAGTCTTTCTTATTAACTGCTTGTATCTTTCTGTATCGCAGACCTCGGTTATTGTGCTCTTAGGGTTAATGCCAAATCTACCGTATAGCGAATTCATAAGGATCTTGTACACATAAGACAACGCCTCATTCCCTGACTTCTTAGCTTCTAACCTGCTTGAAAAGAGAGCGCTTACAAAGTCCCTGAATGGGCTTTCCTTCTTCTCGAAGAGGTAGCCTGAGATTGGAATCACTGTGTAGCCAATCTCTCTAGCAAACTTCAATTCTTCGCTATAGTACACACCTACAAATTCTCCTGTTGGAAAGATGAGAGTACCATTCTTGTCTCGATAGGGTAGAAAGGGCTTCTTGATTGTCTTCGGACATACCACATATGCCTCAATAAAGCCTAACATGTCATCTAAGTCCCTGTCTTCCAGATTTCCATACCAGACTGGTACACCACTTGGCATTGGGTATTCCTTCATGACAAATGGATAGAGGGAGTTCACATCGTAGTAGTATAGGTCCTCGCCTTTAGGCATGTACACATCCGTATGACCACCGTAGTATGCATTTCTTATAAAGCTGTCTTCATTTCTGCTAGGGATGTGGATTGGAAAATGAGAGGCATCGTAGTATCTCAAACGAAAGATGCTTAGAGCTAGTGAGGAAAGGGTGATTTTACTCTCTATGTCCACTTTGTACAGATTCCAATAGATTGATTGTGCTTTTTGCATCACACCACCTAAGAGATAGATGTCCTGCTTCATATAGTCCACCAATTCATTTCTCATACTAACCAGCTTCTCACGTGTTACTTCGTTATAGTTGATAGAACCCTTCGTGCCTAGATCAGGACAGAGACTCTTAGCCAGATCACTAAGTTTACCAGGGAGTAGATTCAAGGAGTCCCTGAAGCGGAATAACATCTTTTTACCAGAATAGACTGCTAACTCATATAGCCTATTATTCCTCATCAGAGGTTTTAGCTTGTAGTCCTGGTGCTTACATGCGAGGTGCCTTAGCAAGAGAATACCATCGAATCTAGAAAAGTTGTGGAAGTAAATAGTTTTGACTGACTTGTCTTTTTTAACAAGAGCAGAGATCCTTAATACCAAGTCAAAAAGCACCTTCTCACTCCTTTTTTCAAAGTCCATCGGATTCGGATAGAGTATTGAGTAGTCTTCGCTAAAGTAGGTATCGATCTGCAGATCCTTGATATGTTTACCTGGAAAAACCATCAAGAGACCAGCTGCATAAGGCTTATGAACATTATTCTCATCCAGTAGTGTCTCGAGATCGGATACAATGAAGGGTCTCAGCTTAGTGTTACAGTCCTTTAACGCGGTGATATATCTTGGATTGCTACGCTTACTATGCCCGATTTTCCTTGCTGTTATAGCATTGGTATCAGTAAATCCCTCTTCGGTCTCTTTCAGAATTGAACGAAGTAAGTTAGATCTTTCTTCTTCAGATAGGGTGGGCCTCTCCTGCTTTTTATCCTGGTCCATATAGACTCTGATCGTGACTCGAACTATTGAATCCCCCTCGTAAATTTCAGAAGACTTTAAAAGGACTTTATATATCTGATAATAGACCCATTTTTTAGGAAGTAAATTACCACTCTCGTCAGTTAAGGGGATAGCAGTACCTATCGAAAAAGTTATCTCCTCTCCGTAAGATCGCAGCGTGGTAAGTAAAATCCCAAATTTAGCGTAACCCGTGAGGGATGTGTAACCAAACTTGTGTAAGAGATCCATTATACATAGAGCATGTAGATCTACATCGTTAATATAAGGTTTAGGCTCGCAGAAGCTATGCGACGCTATGATTAACCACTTATGCGGATCCAGCACCCATGTCCTTTCTATACTAGCAAAGACGCGATTCAAGAACTTGTCAATAGAAGCGCGGTATGTACAGTATGCCCTCGTGCGTATGCTGTGACTTGTGGAAAACATTGTTCGTATGCAGTTACTAGTTCGTATGCTGTTACTTGTGAAAAACATTGGTTTTTTATTTATCATTGAATTATGGATTATCTTTTTATTAATAGTGAACACTGTAGAGGGGACAGTCTGGCTTGATCTTCATCATGTCAATGAAATGCTCATATTTCTCATGATGCAAACTCCAACCATCCTCTGGGTTTTCATACGGTCCGCATACAAGACGAGTATAGGCCTCGTAAGAGTTCACTATAGTCTTGATCCTTTCATCCCAGATTTTCCTCTTAGCCTTACTACGGCTTATGTCATCAGGGATATTTGATTCCAAAAAATACATCAAACTTTCTTTAGGGATTACCTGCTCTATTAAAAAATCAGGTATTCTAGTATTTTCTTTATCAAAAAGATGTTTGATGACATTCAAATATATGAACAGATTTATGATAAAGAGAGGATGCCCCAAACTCGTAATAGCACTGCTATAAAAGATAGCAATTTTTTTGCTATGATATGAGGTAGTTATAAAGTTGTCGTGAACTGTGTAGATAGGCGCTTTATAAGAAAGCATCCGTTCTACCACTTTCATAGCAATATGTGCATCCTTCTGATGGATGAAGTTGACGAAGGTTGAGATCTCAGTCTTCCTGCTATCTCGTGTATCAGAAGCTACTCTCAGAGTGACTTGACGTCTCTTCTTATGCAATCTCTCATAAACCCAGATATTTATTGCTTCCATCTTCATATAGTCTTGTATTGTTGTAAAGTTATCCACTTTATACTGTACAGGGCGACCACTAGATGAGGCAATCCAGCCTATACTACGGATCAAACGGATAAGACAGTCCATGTTATGAAACCGATCTTTCCAGAACTCAAAGCACAGTTTAGCAACCATAAAGCACTCCTTCTTAGTTATGAATCTTGAGAGATTACCCTTTATATCGTGAGCTGTGCTCATAACCGTCTTACCATAGATTATTGGCATAAAGATACTTTTCACAATCTTTCTATCGAGTTCCTGGACAATGGTTCTGGAGAGAGTACTATCCTCAACTTTTTTCTCTATGTAAGATTTCAGTTCACATAGGATAAAGGTATAAATATCTTGGATTTCCCCTTTAGGTGATTGAATTAGATTCGTCTTCCTCGCCATACTTTCATCCAGTAATAAATAAGACATGATTTGATACGCACTGGCAGAAGCATCTTGCGTTATAGGCATGCACTTTACAGATTCAATCTGACTATAATAGACGGGTATAAAACTAGATAAGAACTGAAAGGGATGTTTAGCACGAACAGCTAGCTCGATCAAATTCTTCGCATTTTCCGAATTCGATTCCGATAGAGAAAAATCATGTGGGGAGACAAATTTATCACGCCATAGTTCGGTTGTTATGTCCTTATACCAACTTAATGCCTTATTGACAGAGTTGAAGGACTGAAATTGGAAGCATGTAGCTGCTATAGCTACCTGATACTCAAGCTCTTTAGATTCCACAAATTGGATCAGGCTTCTCGAAAGATCACGTTCATGGAAGTGTAAGACTCCACACCGGTAGATTCTACCACGGAAATCCAAAAAGGCTGGTAAATAAAAAGTATACCCCTCGTAGGCTAACGCCAAGTCAAATATCATTTTCTCATAACGAGCCCGCTGTATGTCTTTTTGTAAAATTAGTAACAATTCATTGTATGTAAAGTTCTCTTTAATATACTCATCATTCATGTATAATTCACGAAGTTTTCCGGAAACATCCATTAGATTTATAAATGCAACAAAGTCAGGCGCCAGCAAACCATAGTCTACAAAGAGATTTCGGTTTTGTAATAAATAACAAAGCCATTCTGCATGAATTTGAAAAGACTGACTTTGTAGACAGTTCATTATCTCGCAGAGCTTCTCGGGGTTATTAAGCTCAAGATAGAAATTGTGTAGGTTACTTGAACTTAAAAGCCTGTAACGATCATACATCTCACTGGTAGGGCTACTTAGGTAACCACCCGTTAGATCAGACAGACTTCCTGCTTTATCAGCAGCACTCTTCCATTCTAATGGAGGGTAGACCATTGGCAAGCTTAGCTTTATTGGTAATAATGAAATATCAAAATTACATACAACATAGAGAGTCAGTGGAAGATAATAGGATTTCTCTTTCTTCATTACTCGAGTTGAACCGCTACTATCTGTAGCTAACGTAATAAGGCCCCTTTGCTCCATAAATTCAACTAAACCTGTACCGATAGGGTACATTTTATCTAATCGGGATTTTCTACCAGAATCCTGAGATTGACCAGGAGATTCCACACCTCTTTTAGCGTTGAATCTACGTTGTCTTACTATTTTTGCTTGAGAACGTGTATTACCTTCCAATTGCTCCACCAAGGAAGCAACACGAATCATGGTATTAGAATCAGCTGAGGAAAATAGAACACAAAGAACATGAACAATCAGCGCCTCAAGCGTATACTGACCAAATTCTGCAACCAAGGCTAGATCATCCTCTGAGGTAAGCTTCCCTCGAAGAAAATCCCTAGCACTTTCTTTATCAGGATCGATAAGCATCTTCAGTATGTTTGTTGTAGACTTAAACACACTTTCCTCGTCAAAGTGCATTGTCATATTCTCAATCATTAACTGAAGTTTATACAATTCCTCAGGATCAGCTACCACCCGGTTGCCTTCTCCTCTATGTTCTTTTCTGAACTCAATAAGCAATCCAATGACACCTTCTTTATATCGTTTTGATCCGGTGTTTTCATCATAAGGTTTATTACCAACTTGATCCTTGGCATAGTTATAAAACAGATCCCAGAACATAAATACTTGGTTACGTTTCTCTTTGTCATGTCCCCACTTTGTAAACACGCCACTAACCACCCACTTCATGAAATCGCGCATTTTTTATTTAATTTTTGTTTGTTGACGTATAACATGGTATTTTTCTGGATATACAATGAAGATTAGCGTACTTTGCCATCCTTAAAAGAGCATTCCTGCTCATCCTTAAAATAGCATTCCTGCTCATCCAGTGTCATAACCTTTTGGAAATCCTAACTTATCCCAAGTCTATGAGTGGTACAAGGGCACAAAGCCTTGTGACATCAGTCTTGAACGGGCATTATTGGATTTGCCCACCCCAATATATAAAAAAGATATAGAAAGTAAATAAATAAAAAGGGATGGGCTGCCTTAACCGAAGTTAGGAATTTCCCCCTAGGATTTGGTACGGTATTTCAACGTGTACCCCTAGGGACAGACATGTGTTATATATCTATAGTGTCGCTCAAAGGAGGATATACTTTTTAAGAGAGGGCTCGTTTGAAGACTTTCCGCTCATCTCCCTCGACTTGAAAGCGATAGGCAGAGGGCTCCGATTTGAAGTGCAGATGTTTTCCTGTTCAAGTTTGGGACTTATTCAAGTTTTTATCAAAAGTTGGTAGGTGAACACGGGAGGAAATGGAAAGGCCGAGATGGAAAGGAAAGAGTGAATGAAACTGAAACCTAAAGAGAGGGTGTCTGCAATTATTGAAGAGACCAAGCATAGGGGGAGTTGCATAGGATACTGCCACTTAAAGCAGTACTAAGACTGTGATTTTCTCTCTGTAAAATGTTCCAGAGCCACCGCTCAGTAATAACGAGGTCTTCAAGCAAGCTGGAATAACTTACTTATATATCACATTATAGAAATAGAACAAACCTTTCTCCTTCCGAATGCGGCGAAGCGAGCTAGGTTACCGGGAGGAATCCTCTTCCCTTAGTTTATGCTAATCGATTGAGTAGTCATAGGAGTCGCATTAAAGCCCCTATGGAGGACTGCCCTACCATAAGAGCAATAAGCCAGTCACAGGCAAAGAACCTCTTGAGTCTCTAACTTCCGAATCCGAATGCCCAAAAGACCTACTGGTCGGCCACTGCTGCCTACGATCCAGTGTGCAGGGTGCTCGCTGATCGGAAACCTTTCCACTGCGGTCGGGTGGGACCTAGATGGCTGGTGGATCAAGGGCGAGCCGTTCAACCAGGGATCTCTTCATAGTTTTGTGTCAGTTCCCGTTCCAATGAAGTAAGAGATCCCCTCTAGGACTATCGATTTGGCCTAGCTATTGACCTCCAGTCGAAGGAGGCAGATGGTTTAACTGTAGCCGCTAGAACCGCTAGCGGTGATTCCTGCGGGAAGCACTTGTCTTTCATTACCTGGCACTCTGGGTTAGTGACCAGTCTCCTGAGTAGCTTGGCCATAAAAGCCCAGTTTACCAGGCCAAGACAAGATCTTAACTCATATACCGGGTATAAAATGACTCTATGGCCTTCCCCTTCTATTTGCATGGTCCCTGCCTTGATCCGATGTCCAAGGAACAAGACTTATTGTTGAGCAAAAGAGCACTTCTCCTTCTTGACATAAAGCTGGTTGTCGCGTAATATCTGGAAGACAACTCGTAAGTGCTCCACGTGCTCTTCAAGCGTCCCACTATAGACCACAATGTCATCAACCACCACAAAGCGGTCCAGGTAGGGCTGGAACAACCGTGCATCAGGGTGAAAAAATGAGAAGGGCATTGGTCAAGCCAAAAGGCATCACCAGAAAGTCGAGGACTCCCATCGTGCTTCTTTTGAAACAGCACTGGTACACCATATGGGGTCTTTGATGGCTTACAAAATCCGGCTTCCAACAACTCCCTCAATTGTCTCCTCAGCTCTTATAGCTCCGGTGGGGCCTTCCTGTAAGGTGCCATTGCCGGTGGCTTAGCCCCTGGTTCCAGCTCAATGCGATGATCCACCTCTCTCCTAGGTGGAAGTCTCTTCGTCCGGTGGCATAAGATCTTTGAACTCTTCAAGGACTTCTGCTATTACAGTACAGTCGGTAGCTCCTCACTTGACCCATTTTCTTCATCCCCAACTAGCGCAGCCACAAAGGTTTCTTCGCCCTTCTTGACTCCCTTGACAAGCTGCAAGGCGGATAAAGTAGGCACACTAGTCTGCACATTCACAGTTGGGATCATACATGGTCTTCCTTCATACATGATGCCTAAGGTGCCTAAGTATGGCATAGGGACGGCTTTGTTGGTTCCAAGAACTCTATCCCTAAGACGACCTTGAAATCGTCTAGGGGCGCCACAGTGAAATTTATCGTCTCTTTCCATCCTCCTATTTGTATTTGTAGCTCCACGCCATTTGCAATGCGGTTTCGCGGCAGAGTTAACGGCCTTGATGCGGCTGGTGTCCCTTTCCGTCTTCAGCCCCAAGCGCTTGGCTTTCCCCTCGGATATGAAGTTGTGGGTTGCTCCTGTATCAACAAGAGCCCTATGCCCGCTCCTCCCCCTATTGATCAAGCACGAAAACCTCGTTCAACCAAAAGGAGTGCGTTCTACCCGGCTATCTGAGCCAGCAACTAACGGGCGAGCGACGGGAAGAAAGATCGTTGAGAGACCCAAGTCCCCAACCTGTCCAAAGTATCGTAGAGAAAACATTCTTGGAAACTCTTCTCTGCCGAGCAGAGATTCCACCTTACCAACCTCATATAAAACGTAATGCTGAAATGAAACCTATTCTAAGCTTCTTTACTTAGGGTGTGCTGGCAGGATCGCTTGCTTCCTTTACAGACCGGTTCCCGTTGTGAGGATTCAGACGACCAACGGAGTGAGAGCGAGGAGAAGAAAAGAAAGAAAATACCTCTATATTAGATTAGTAAGGGCTAGTTTCGCCTTCAAAAGCTGAGAGGCGCGACCGAGTTCTAAAACTTGCACCAGCGAGCCTTGCCAATGATTTAAAGTTCATATAATAAAGCTGGGCTAACTGGGAAAGGCCTAGAGTCGACCGACCTTAGGAGGGCGCCTCTGAGGGGCTTGTTGCTAGCCCTCAAATGAGATTTCTCAACTCTACAACAGCTCCGGTTTTAGCAATAAGAGCCCGCCTTCCGGGTCCTATATTCTAGTTACTAGCTTCAAAGGAACTACTAAAAGAAGGAGTCAAAATCGGATAGTGCTACCTACGAGTGAGTCACCCGCCTGTCCTTATGAAGGAAGGTGCGCATGAAAGTCTTTACGGAAGACCATCAAATTACTGATTAGGAAGGTATTTAAGGAATGAACTTCTATTACAGGGATTCTTTTATTAAGACCTTTCGGATAGATAGCCCTATTGAATGAAGGTTGAACACCAACCCGCCTGGAAAGCTAAGAGTCGGCAAAGACCTAGCTGGAGAGGAATGAAATAACTCGACCGGGAGAGGAATGAAAGAAGTCGCTTTTCTAGGAGAAGGAGTACGAGGAAGTCAAGTCAGAGGCAAGCAAGCAACAGGCTAAGAGCTATCTCCCGCTTATTGACAAAATGAGAGGCAATTAGCATATAAGAATTCCTGCCCTAGAAGATAGCATTTATGACTTGAGCACCGTCTTTAGGCATTTCAGTTCTCAGGATCTTACGAAGAAAGGCTAAAGATCGTACTGAACACAACCCTATGATATGAGTGAAGGCGAGCCAGGAAAGCATTTGCTTTGGAGGTCTCTCTGTCCTCGCAGTGAGCGATGCCTGGGTAGGTATCGCGAATGATTCCCCTCTTCTATTTGTCTTTTATTTTTCTCTCAATACTGTCCCATATTCTTAGTAAGTTCTTCTCTTGGCATGGTAGATATGTCGCCGTCAGGTGGGGTTTCCTTCTGTGACCCCAATCCTAACAGATTAGCTATCCAAGAGAGGGCCTTTCTAAAAAACTCTAACATCCCGAGTTAGCCCTAGTTTCCTGCTGCTAAACTCTTCCCCGCTTCCTTTCCTTTTTCTAACACAGACTGAGACGGTGTTGACGAAGTTGCTGCTAGGATCCTAGCCAAAGGTTTCCCAGGAAGTAGTAGCCCCTGAGGAAGCCGAAGGCATACCAGATAAGGATAAGTAGAGTTGGTATTGAGTTCATGGAAGACTCATAATAAAAGGTATTCAGTCTGATAGTGCTTTAACTCATCCCGTCATTTATTAGGATTGAGAAGGCAACTCAATTTCATCGAGCCGTCATTATTAGTAGCTCACCTCTCGAACAAGATTATTCGATTAATGGTAACAGCTGAGTGAAACTTGATTCTATAAAGAAAGGGCTGCTTAATCAAGAAGTAAGATAGATGAGATGCTTCATTCCCCTGATTATTAGGATGGATAAGGCGGACTGGCTTTTCATCCGTATTGTGCCAGCATATTTTCTGGCTTTATTAGGATTCATCCTGCAATCGGACTTAAAGAGAAGGGAAGACTTAAAGAAGCTAACAGCAGATGTGAGTTGTAGCTAACAGGTAATCCAATATTCAGAATGTGAAATTAAGTCACTCTGGAGGCATGATTATATGATTGAATGATTCAAGCCTGCTAATCCGAGCTAAGAACAGGAAATGTCAGTGACTTAAAGGAGTGAAGAGAGCATTAGAGAGTAGTGATTCATGGTTGATGCATGGGAGAAGATACAAGGGAAGCTAGCCGTCAGAGATTCTTGCTAATCAACAAGTGACGCATTCCTTTCCCCTGGTTCTGCTAGCTCACCTCCTAGCGTGCCTTATTAACTAACTTACGAGTGACTCGCGCATTATCCTTGAGCTACTTCTTTCCTTGCTTCTTAGTTTGTCTAGGAGCAGGAGTAAGAAGTCATAAGTAGTGGTGAATCCGTCTAGCTGTCAGCTTAAATGGTAGTTGTTTATTCTCACCCGGTAGCTGCTTTTAGTGAATAATATCTCTTGCTTGGAGCTTCCTTCGACCTTTTCGAGAATGATGTATTCCTTTCTAGAATATCCTATCCCCGCTAACTCAATAGGAATTCTCTCTCTCGCCGATGCTATTGAATCCGCTGCTATTTCATATGAGTCACTATCCAATTCCATAACAGAAAGAGATGGGACTAGAGCTTTTGGCTTTCTTCCTTCACTTCAATCAAGGATTGCTGCTAGAAGGGCTCTTGCCCATGTCTAATGCCTTATTCTATTCTATGAAGACAAGAGCTGGTGCTATAATCAGATGCCGGAATAGCAGCTGCGAATGGAATGTGGGATAAAGGATGAATTGTCCAAAGTTTTGTCTGCCGAACGAAAATACAATACGGAGGTCGTTCATCTAATATAAAATAAATAGCTATATGCCCTTGCCCCCTACCATAGCCCTAAGGGATAGCCCTATCATGTACGAGATAAGCAAGTAGTTCCGGTGAGGGTGAGAGAAAGAACGTACGAACCGCCTACTCGATAGCAGCTACTTTTGTCCATCCAAGCTCGGTGACTGAACTCGCTTTAGAGAAGACACCACCACTGCCGTCTTTCCTGAATAGGGAATTTTTGAAGAGCAGAGAGAGGTTTTTATCCCTCGTTCTTATTGAAGATACCCCTATAATAAGACTACACCCCCAACCCCACCTACGCACAAACGGACCACCTGCTGATGTCAGTTGCTCTCAGGACAAGAAGCTCGGGAATCCGCAACCAAGCCCTCAAGAGAGCTGCGATCCTTGCTCTCTGTAAACACCATATTAAGTAATCCCGAATGTGTCACTTGCTCACAAAAAAACCTTGTCATCCCGTAAATCCCATAGGAATCCTCCTGTATTCCAAACGGAAAGGAGGGTCCGACTGCTGATCGCCCTGCGGTCACGAATAGCCAGCCTTCAAGATCTTGTCTATAAGTCGGGTGAGGACTAGCTCTCTTAGGTTGAACCCTGGTTCGTGTTGAAGTGTAGCTACGTCCCGTAAGGTCACTTTACCCGAATACCTTACTTACATGGAACTACCCTCGACTTGATCCATCCCAATGATGGTAGGTAGGCAACTCTTTTCCGAGAGCGCGGTTTAGAAAGATTTTTTCTTGAAACCCTGGGACTCTGTCCGCTTCCGTCGAATGGCTGCTAACCATTATTCTGGGTGGATCTTGCAACGATACCCTTAGCCCAGTCTTTATAGCCAATCCCCGGTGATAGAGATTTTTTAACTAATTCCACCAGGATAGAATAAGGCTATAAGCAAACCATTAAGAACCCTATAGCCCTGCCAGCAAGGCAACTAACCCTTCGCTTAAAGATTATATTATAGAGTAAGTTTACTTGAGAAGGCTTAAAGCTCTACCTTGCAGTTCAAAGTCTAGAAGCAATTCCCGTCCTTGTCTGTCTTTCGGGCTATTCGTTATTTCCTTCAGTTGGTTCGGAGAGAAAGGGAGGTATAGCACCATTTCCTAGGCCCTATGCTTTAGTCGTAGCTTTTGAGGCCTCTCCCCCCTCCCATGGCCAAGCGCATCCTTGACTTAATGCGTCGACCATGGCCTCCTTACTTTATCGGAACTATCTGCCGATACAATCCTTCCTTCGTTCTCGGAACTATCTTTTTATAAGTTCGATCCTTGCCCCCTATTTCTTCCCTTTATCATTCCATTAGCCGTCCTCTTTATAATAATCGGCTAAAAAGTTATCTAATATAATTTGGATCTTTCTATAATTACCAATGCAAGCCGCAAGATCGGCAATTTCACTATCGGTCTTCATATCTGTATCCAATTGGGAAATTGCCATATTTTTGGCTAAATAATGAGAATCTATTTATTCTGAATTGAGTTGCGGATATTTTTTACGCACCTCATCTAATTGACAATGCCGATCTTTATATGTTTTGGCCACGTGCGTTTCCGCTAAGAAGAAGAAGGTTTGGATCTTTAAACCTTAAGAGGATGCTATCGAATGTGCTCTTGGCGCACGTGAGGGATGTGACCTATGTTAGGTCCATAAGATAGCACAGCTTTTGGTGTTCTATGATTCACCTCCGAATAATGAGTAGATAGGGAAGAGCTTTTTATTTTTCTCTTCATAGAAGACTGATGGGTGGAGCAAGAGGTCAAATTACTATAGAAAGAAGAGTTGTAAACTATAGGACTTCTTTTTCTAGTAGTAAGATTTAGGGTTTTTTCGTTCCTTCTCTTCGAGATTCTTATCGATTTGAAATGATAAAAATTCCTCTTTATTCTCTTGTGCTCAGCGAAAGAACTGCCTAAGCATACTTTTTCGGATCCAAACTTCTTTGTTCTTTCTAAGTCTTCGTCTTGCATAGAAGAACGCAACTGTTGCAAAAACGGGTCTTTCAGTAGTAGGCGGCATCCCCTCTTAGTTTTAAGTAAGCGGAACCATTCCGTTTTGGTTCTTCTCCACCTTCTTACCGGGCTATCCAGGAATTTTCCTATGATTTTAGAAACTGAAATTTCGATATAGAAGGATCTCCTTATTTCTGAATAGATTATAGCATCATTTTCTTTCAAAGATATGAAATCACCTTGGGAAACTTGAAAAGAAGTAATGCTGACTATTACATTATTCACACAAAGCCTTCGATGACTTATCGGCTGCCTTGCTTGAGGAAGAGTTTCACTAAAATGGAGACGAACCGGAATAACGTCCGATCTTGTTTCTGGATTGAGTGGAAAAGGGATATATGAAGTTCGTTCTGTTCCTCTATGCATCTCTGTGATGGGTAAATCTCCATGAAAAAGGGGCAACTTTCGTGTAGTTTGTAATTGGATGTAACTATTCAGATTTTTTCGAGAATAAATCATTCTCTTAATAGATCTCGTCTTGTTCCTCAATCTTCGAAGAATGCGGCGTTGTATTATTGTAAGTTCCCTGTTCCAAACATTTCCTTCAAGTAGACGACAAGTTTTAAATCTTAATGAAGGCATTCCTCCCTCACATGCATTTGCAACAGATTCTGACTAAGACCGGTAATCCCCATAGACACGGCCATTCTCGGCATCTTCACTGTTGCCCCTCTTCTCAAAGCCCTTCGAGAGGAAGATGAATGTCATTTTCTTCTTTCCCCGGGGTACTACTGGCTTACTCTTCTTTTCCTTCGGCGAGGATACCTTAGTTCCAATCGTTTGAGGGAAGTCGGCATTCTTAGTTGAAAGGAAAGGACTTCTACCATGAACGGACTCTTTGCCTTGGGGAAATAACTTCCTTGGCTTACTAATGCCCACTTCGAGAAGAACCTCTTTGAAGTCTAATGCCACATCTGACTCAACAGCTCCTTCTTCCTCTGAGAACTCTACTTTGATTCCTGCCTCCACTACTGGTGTGTCTTCTGCCGTTCCCAGTGCTTCCCTAGTGGCATCTTCACTCATGACAGACTCAAGCATCGAGTCTTCATCGCTGTCACAGGCTACGGCTTTGCAGTCCTACACCACTGCATCTGGTTCGTTGTCCTTTGTGAACCCGAAACCATTGTTGCCCTCTTATTGGGTTCATGGACCGACTGCAGGACCCTCGGCATCTATTCCACAGCCCTCCAGTCATGTTTTCATGCCTTCCCCACAGGTATATACCACGGTTCCCTCTGCTGCCTTCTCACCGTTATACACCATGTCTCCCAATGCATCTCCTCAATCTTTCCCTTCCACCTACCAGAACCCATCATCCTTCTCACCTGCGCCCCTTCTTGCTGCACCCATCTCGTATCCATAAAGCTAGACTGACTATTTGACTAAGGCTGGAAAGAGGTGCTTGCTTTATGAAACTTCAACCTTAATTTTTCGAAGGTCTCGGACCCTCTTCCGCCCTGATTAAGATCGTCTAAAAACGAATAGAGCTTTTCCAAGCCCTCCTCCCCCGTGGCGTTCCTCGGATTATCGAGGGCTCGAGCCCCCCGCCCCAACCAATCGTCTTCTGGATCAAGGTACGCCATTCGACGAATGATATCCACCTTGACCTCGAAGAGGTCTTCGGCGTTGATTCGCGCCATGTATCTCTCTATGGGCGAAGGCGTGGGTTTTCCCGACAAAAGTCGGCCTTCAATAGAGAGGACTGAGTCCCCTCCTATCACCTCCTCCGGATGATAGGGGTAGGGAACCCCTTGTCCTTGTGGGGGCTGATTCGATGTACCAGCTTCGTCCCCCCGGGGAGCAACATGAGTCGCAGGCGGCACGCGTCCAGATTCTGGCTGATTGACCGACGTGACGCTTTCTGCTGACTTGCTCTCCGTTGTGTTGGGCCAACTTTCCATCAACACATCGATCCCGAAAGAATCTTCCGAACTCTCAGGGCCCAATGGGCCGGAAGAAGGGTCCGGAAGAGAAAGACTTCTTTCTTGGACACCGCTATGCGGAGAGCTACCCAAAAATAATAAAAAGGATCCCGAGATGAAAGAAAACAAAAAAGATCTAGCTAAAGTACAGAATAAGCAAATGAGAATGAGAATGACGAAGAAAAGAAAAGAACTCTTCTTTCTCTTCGAAACTCTCATTCGATAAATCAGGATGAAAGTTACTAAAATAAAGAATAAAGTCAATAGGGTGGAAATTATGGGGCAGCCGTCCGTTCCTAGAAAACGTCCGAAAAAACCTGCTACGGAACTACCGAGCAGGGGCAAAAATATGATAAGTAGATACATAATTTCGAGTGTGATCAGACAACCAAAAATCAGACAATGACAGAGCGGCCTGTGATTCAGGATTGATCGACGCCCGAGGAACGCTCGACCGAATGAATGAGTCACAAGGTGTAAGCCCCAACGACAAAAGAACCTAGGCGCGGAGCATTTTCGGGGGATAGCCTCCTTCCTTCTTACTTGACTTCCAATTCGACTCTTTTTTTCTTGAATTTGAATCATTTCATCTTTCCATTCTTCTGTTTAAGAACTGCGCCCCCTTGCCTCCTTAGCTATTTGACTAAGGCTGGAAAGAGGTGCTTGCGAAACTTCAACCTTAATTTGACGATTCTTTGATCGGAATACGGATGAGATCAGAAAGGCCATCATTGGGGCAAACGATGCAATAGCTTCGGTTAGAGCAAAGCCCAAAATGGCATAACCAAATGATTGTTTAGCCAATGATGGATTCCGAGCCACGGAATGAATCGAGGAACTAAGGACGTTTCCAATACCGATAGCAGCTCCCGCTGAAGCAATTGTAGCAGCTCCGGCCCCTATTAGTTTTGCACCTTCTAACATCTCGAGTTGATCACGATATTCACGCTTTTTCTTTTTCATTCACGTGTTCTATCTTTCGATCTTCGGTGGGGGTGATCCTCACCCCCCACCCTCCAAATTCGACGCCCATAGGCCGGTTTTTGGATTTGTTCCATTCAACGATGTCTCGCATCAAGAGATGAGAACGTAATGTCGTTAGTACGATGTAACTAAGTATGACAAAAAAGAAAAAGACTAAAGATACGAAGGCCTTTTCATTTGTAAATAAAAAGTTAATTATATGGGACATCTCGAATTGATCATGATCCTCATTTTCTTTTTGATTCACGTGTTCTATCTTCCAGTATAGATTCCTATATAGTCTAGATTCCTCGTCGATTCTTCCCCTCGTTCTTAATATCTTGGACATCTCACTTTTCCATGCAACGCATTCTTTTCGATCTTGTACGCGCTTGCTTCGCATAGGCTACACAAGCGGTACACTGAACACCAACCCAATCTCGATGAAAAAAGTAGAAGCAACTAAAACTAAAGAAGGGTGACGAAGCTTCTTTGCATCCCATAGTGCTGTCGCACTAAGCGACTACCGTTCCAGAGTCGTACAACGAAGTGATTAGCATACCAGAGTGACGCAAGGCTCTAAGCTCGTACCTTATAAGTAAGCTCTTTATGCTCTCTCCGCTCGCTCCTTTTCGTAGCGTAGATCTTTCTTCTCTTAAGAGATTTTGAGAAGAGTGAGTGCGCTTTCGAAAGTTTCGACTTTTCGATCTTTCTTCCCTTAGCGCACAAGCACTAAGCAAGTAAACTACCTTTTTTCTTCTCTTTCGTCCCATTTTTTTTTTCAATAGATTGTTCGTGTGTCGGAGAATTGGCTTCTGCGTGTCCCTGTTCAAGTGGTCGAGTACGCCCGACTCGCTGCTGTCCAGTCCAAGCCTTCCATTTCCATTATGTCTGCTTGCGATTCGCCCTAGTCCGTAAAGAAAGTAGGAAATGATGGAAAAAAGTCTTCCAATCTCTTAGTCTAGTGTTGCAATCCCGCTAAGGCCTAAGACTGATGAGTTGAGTGAAATCCTATCAGCCTTGGAAGCAGGGCCTAATCCTCCAAACTAGGACTATTCTTCCCGCTTTCCACGCTTTCTATTAGTCTTTTTCTTGTAATGTAAGGAGAACTACGAATCAGCCTCATGAATAAGCTCACCTTATAAGAGAAGTGGGAGAAGGCGAGAGGTAGCTAGTAGGCCTTGACTCAGTCCCATGGTTGGCCCTATGGGAATCCATGCCCCGGGGGTACCTACCGCTTTCGATTCGAACTCGATCTTATTAAGTTGGAGATTCAAATAGATAAAGTGTTCCGTGAGGAATGTGATTCAAGTAGTAGATGATGTCCTACTTGCTACTTTAGGAGGGCTTTTGCTAAACCCACAAAGAAAGCATCGGCACTGGGACTAATTACGGATAGAATACTTTTTTAGTTGCCGGTGATACTGCTTGAGAAGAAGTACACCTCTTTTTTTTTTTATTTAGTACTCGAGAAATACGGAACTACTTTTGATTATTGCCGCGGCTTTTGCTTTAGCTCATTCTCTTTTCGATGAAGCTTTGTTTGTTAATTCCGATACTTGTTATGAAAGCAGCTAATTGAAGACTCACATTTCAGAGTCAATAGCTTCAACATATTGTATATCGAAGATGGGAGAGGCAACCATCAGACTGGTTTATCTAACCTTCTAGTTCCGGGGGTAACCCATTACACCTCCTTCTTGATTCCCATGCGGGGCTAACAACCGATGCAACCTAACCCAATGCCGATAGTGAAAGTCTCTATCTATATAGGAAGTAAAGGCTCTCGCAGTAGTTGTTCTGTAAGGGCTTCCATTACTTGCTTCAATTGCATTGATTTATCCTTTCTGGCCTCAGACTTGTACCTAATCTTCTAAAGATCAACCGCGAGTCAAGTCAAAGAACTCCTCTTTCGTAGTACACTTCTTGCTGAATACCTTTTTTCTTGCTTCCTCCAATTGGCAATAGGACATCCTCTCCTAAGCTAAGGAAGTACTTCAATGAAGGCATCGAGTGATTTCACCCCTTAAGTAAGGCGAATTGACAAAGCCTAGTCTAAGAGCAGGATGAAGTAGCAAAGGGGAACTAAATAGCCTTACAGGGAATGGGGTTAGAGAAGGCGGTGAAAGGGTATTGAGCTAGAATTAAACTACAGGGCAACTCTTTATAAAGGAGGGAATCCGTATTTGTGGACGTATTGCCAATGCTTGAACAAGACAGCTTAGACCTATTAGAGCGATACCAGAAAAAAGAAATCGATCTCTTTAAAGACAGAAAGACCGGGTAACCAAGCAAGATAGAAAGAAATGACCGATTGCCATACATAGACCGATGAAAGAGAACAGACTGTTGTTGGCAGGATAAATCCCCTTATTACAGAAAGAGATCGAACGGAAGATTTTTTCTTCTATTATGAGATTTCGAATGACATCTGTAAAAACTAGATGATTTCAAGGAGTACCGATGCTTTGCTTTGGCACCTATTTGTTTGGGACTTTTCCTTGTAGGCTTCTGTCTTAGTTCTCTCTTTTGTGCTTACTAAGTCTTTACCGAAGGGAGAGGGACGAAGTGACTCTTTATTCTGTCTGAGTCTAATTGAGTAGATACAGAAAGGTAACAGAAAACCCTTAAAAAAGTGAATCTTCCGAAGTCATCACCCAGATAGACTCTGGTCTCAGACCTTTCGAAATGCATGTGTTAAGCATATAGCTAGCCTTACAGAGTTTGATAATAGTCTCAATCACAGATGATTTCGATCTTAGGCGAACGAGGTTACCGGCTCTCCGGCCCCATTTCGGTGCACGAGATCTCTTTGGGCCTTCCGCTTTCTAAAAAGCAAACTATCTTGATTGGTTGGCCTACTGATAGATTAGCTTTTTCTTCTTTTACGTAATCGTAATTTCAAAATTATATTTTTCTTACTTTGAGCTTAAAAGGAATTTTCAGTATGTCTTGAATCCAATCAGTGCGATCAGTCCAGTCAAGTCCTTGACTTCGGTCGTAGGTTGAAAGTAAAGAGGTAGCCGTTTCGTTCTCCTAGATGCACGAATGAGGATAGAAAGAAGCAACCGAGCCAGGGAAAGAAAGGAGAGAGAGTGCTTTATCATACAATATTTGCCCGTTTTCAGTCAATCATGGAACGCCCCTCGGGATGTGCCCTATAGGAGCGCAAGCCTTTTTCACAGAAGAGGTGGCACAGAACGAACTCTTCCAGATGAGGATGTTAGCGAATAAGCTATCAACTAATCTCGTACAATACAATAAAGTATTTGCCCTAAATGTTCACACCCTTTCACTCTTGGTACTGACTTGACCGTTGGAGACGAACTGCCTTCCTTGCTTGCCTGGAATGAGAGGACAGACTGAGAGACAGACCGCAGGAAAGGAATTGGTTACTACAGACAGAACGGATGAAATAGCTGCGCTCACTCTTGCAGCGGTTATTGCTAACATAGGAAGTCTCACTCCCTCCAACCTTATTGTTAGACCGTTTAAACCCTACGACTAGTAGTGCGATCACTCCCGGATTAACACTCACTCAGCAATAGCGCCCCTACTCTTAACAAGTACGCTTCCTGCTTACTCTAAGTCCCAAGCTGGAAACATCCAGTTGCTTATTATAGGATAGGATGCACATCCCGACCGGTAAAAGGAAAGAGCGAGATCTCCTTTCCTGTAGGCTTCTCCTGTGCTTAGTTCACTTAGCATGGAAAGAAGCTGAGCCGTGCTAGTAACATCGTGAGCGTGAACAGAGGTTATCAAGAGTTAGCTTGGGAACATTAATCCCTTAGCCTTAGTTGGAAGCTAAGCCAAAGCTAAGCTTGTAGGCTTGTAGAGAAAGCTATTGTGCAGGTATACCAACAATCCATGTTCATGAACAGTCTCCTTCGAACATCTGATTCACCTTAGGTCGGACACTTCACTTCAAGCTTAAACCTCCGTCTATGATCGGCTTGCTTTCTCGGTATCGTGAGTCTAAACTCTTTAAGCCTATAACTAATAGATAGAGATATTATAAGTAAACACGGGAATCACTTCGGCTTAAACACTATATGCTTCGCTCTTTTTAACTATCGCTAGTCTGTGAAAGAAGATTTCAATTTCTGGTCACTTTCAGTCTAACCCGGATTTACTTAGTTAGTCGAGACTTGCTTCTTAGCGTGTAGTGGATCAACCAGGCTAGCTTTCCTGTAGTAGAGCGCGGGGAGAGTGACCATCATGGCCTTGAATAGGGTGTGCCTTTTATTCTGTACATTTTTTATGACTCAACTCTTGAATGTACTATACAGTAGGTTCTCAGTGCCCTAAGATCCCAATCCCAGATCGAATTCCAATCGCAGAATTGTTCTCAAGCGAATGGCTTTTACTCAACCTCAATTCATTCAGTTAGGACCTCCCTTTATGTCATTTCTTTCCTTGCCAGCGTGAGGAGTCAGATCGGATTATAGCACTTGCATGGAATCAGGGATAGTGGCTATTGTCTGCTTCTCTTGGAGCGATGATTCTTGTCCACTTATAAGATAAGGTTTCCATTCCGAAGTCTTTGCTGCTGTTAAAGGATTTCTTGCTACGCCCCTCTTCCTGATGCCTTTGCTTTGTGCATGGATTCCTTCTCACGAGTTGGATTCGAACCAACACCTCTTGCATTCAAAGAACTACCACATTCTTAATGTCGTGAGTTTTGGTAACCCGGTTCCTCCTCGGACAAAAAACTAATGAAGACTACATCCGGACTCGCCCTTACCAGCACATTCCACAGCTCAATAGCTACTCCTTTGGTCGATCCTTTCCTTCCGGTTTATTCCAAGGACTAATTTTAATGCCCAACCATCCAAAGGCACAACCCATACTAACTCCTAACTTTTTGTTATATTCCAATATTTCTCGGATTAGTTTCCAATTCCTATGGGAATTCTAAATAATGAAACCGACCGCGATGAGTACTAGGCACCATAGGTAAAGACTGTTTCTCCACAAACCTTAACTAAAATTTCGATTAGGAGACACAATCGCAATGTGTATGAGTAAAAACGCTTATTGTTAATAAAATGGGTCTGTTCTTCAATGGCTAAGCAAGGTAAGCGCAGCTGGTCCCAATAAAAAAAAAGCAGTCTTCCTTTATTCCCACGGCGGATTCCCGATAAGCAGTCTCAACTCCACGGGTAACAGTAGCTTCCTGGGCCACTTACCCCAGCTGGCCTAGCTTTATGCCTGACTCTATGGCTTACTTGCTTCCCTTTCCCCTGCGTCGATAGCTGGACTCAACCAATTCAACACAAAACAGACAGAGGAATCCTGGACGTGATATCGAAGGTAATAGAACAAAGGAATGGAAGGGACCGGTCACTGGCAAGTCTGTTGGAAGAAGTCCTGTAAAAGAAAGGCCTAGAGTCGACCGAACTGTAAGGAGGGATCGCATAGACACTGGAGATAAGTCTTCTTGAACAGACTTAACCCAAAACTTCTTTGCGAATTCTAAAGCTCCAGAGTGAGAAATTCAACTATTCTCCTTGGATATAGAAAGTCCCATCATCCCCAAAAGTTTCTCATACGATTGAGCCACCTGAAGGTGTGCAATCACCACATCATCCCCAAGAACCGCATACTCACGAAAACACCCTTTGATGCCCGATAGTTCCGCAGCTAACCACACCACATAATGGTGGGACAGCGCGTAACCTTGTCTCTCCTGCCGTAACTAACCGCTTTCGTATTAAAATACATTGCCTTCTTATTAATATGTTTTTCCCGAGGACAGAGAAACGATTTCGAACATCGTTTTCTGACCCCATAGATCAATCGTTGATTGGCAACAAGTATCAAAGAACGCATTCTATCAGACTCAGGCAGTGGTGATCAGCCTATTAACAAAACATTATTATGCCTTTTGTTCACTATATGGCATCACAGTCTATTTTCTTTCTATTACTATCTTTCTAGGTCAAAAACTGGATCAATAGCTTTTCGAAACTCTTCTCTTGCTTGCTTCATCTCGCCTGATAGCATGGCATTCAGTGACAGTAACAAGGCAGTGTTCGCGCAGTCCTATGAGATAACCAGTAGAAAGTAGCCTCAACGCTCTTCCAATAAGAAACCTTACCACACCTTGAAGAGAAGCTCGGGTCAGTCCAACTCTGAGTTCTTCGGCATTCATTCGTCTTTCTTCCTCCGACCGAGTAAGAGTCATTCTAGGTTAGGTCTCTGGTTAAGACACTAAGATCTCTTTCTTTCATACCACCAGGAAGCCTAGCTACTTTCTTTATCGGTGACTAAAAAAAGAACACTTTCGCTAGCAATTCTTTTTCACAGCTTAAGTAATAGCCTATCTTTTCTCTAGCCTGGAGCCGGCACTCCTAAACCTAAAGCAGTTAGCAAGCAGTTAACCATCTTTCTCGATATCCTCTACGCCTACTTCTCTTCCGAA